CCATAAAGTCAAGGGAATGGCTGGATAGTTGACTTATATAGATTCTTTCAGTATGGAACCACAAACAAAAAGAACATTGCCAAAAATTGACAAAATAATAGTTCCATTTAGACATCAAAAGAAGCGTTCCTTTAGAAGCCAGAATTGATTTTCCCCGATACCTAAAATAATGCATGGAAAGATCCGCATCCTTGAGCAAACATAGGTTTGCCTTAAAATCCTTAGCAAAGACTTTTACAAAGCATTCTATTTTTCCATAGAAAATGTTTCGTTCAAAAAGGGCTCCAAAACTGGTTGATCGTAAATGAAGAGATTGGTTACGGAGAAATAAAAAAATGGATTCGTATTCACATACATAAGAGTTATATAAGAAGAAGAAAAATCTTTGATTTATCTTTGAAAAAGGGGAACGGGACCTCTTTGGAGTAATGAAACTATTAAAATTGCAATACTCGTGGAGAAAGAATCGTAATAGATGCAAAGAAGAAGCGTCTTTCACCCAAAAGTGAAGAGTTTGAACCAAGATTTCCAGATGAGGGGGGTAGGGTATTAGTATATCTAATACATAATTTAAATGTGAGAAATTGTCCTCTAAAAAAGGAAATATTGAATGAATTGATCGTAAATTCTGAGATTTTAATATTTTTTTGCGCTCTAATATGAATCGTAAAGAAAACGGAATTTCCACAATAAAAGCAAACCCCTCTGATAGCAGTTTAGAATACAAACTCTTGTTGGGCCCAAAAATTTGACTTTTGTTAGAAGAATAAGTACTAAAATAGATCTGTTGATAAATTCGAGTAATTAAGCGTTTCACAATTTGAAAACTCAATTTTTTTTCATACCCGGTATTTTTAAAAGAAATCGACCTATTTAAACCACGATCATGAGCAAGTGCATAAATAGACTCCTGAAAGAGAAGTGGATATAGGAAGTTGTGTTGTTGAGATCTCTCTGGCTGTAAATATCTTTGAATTTGCTCCATTTTAATTTGGATTTGGACCAAAGGCAGAAGATTTTGAGGGTTATCAAATGATACATAGTGCGATACAGTCAAAACAAGGTATTTATATATTTATATATAGTAATAATAAATAGAGTTCGAATAAGAAATACCTCGGAACCTGGGAAACTTTAAACGGATTCGCTAGACTCTCCTTAGACTCCCCCATTCCATTTCATCGATCTATATTATAGGAATTTTAGAATAGGATAATCAGATGGTTAGAAATCCTTTATTTTGAAAACCGAATCGCTCTTTTGATTTCGGAAAAACTTTCTTTATCAACATACTTTTTCTTTTACACACTAATCTCCATTCCAGAATAAGTAGGATTCATTACAAAAAAATAAAGAATCCACTCGTGAGGCGAGAACCCCCTTCCCGCCGCGGGCACTAATCTATTTTGATTTTTAACGTCTAATTAGCTCGGGAATCATTCAAATTAAGAACCAAAGCTCGTTGCTTTTTCTTTCCCCAGAATTGAATTGAAGCCCTAGCCTTATCCATTTATTCATTCGACCTAACTAGGATTTTCATTTTGTTCGGTTCTAAGAATTCGAACACGGCTTTATACCGATCTAGTAAGACTGAAATATTCTCAGAACTCTCCGTTGATACGACATGCTGTTTTTAACATCCATTTCCCCTCAGGATCAGTCGCGGTCTTCCAAGCTTTACCGATAAGTATAGACGAATCCCTCACTTCATCCAAATGTGTAAAAGATCCTAGTCGCACTTAAAAGCCGAGTACTCTACCGTTGAGTTAGCAACCCGAAAAAAAAATATAGAATTGGGGAATTCTAGTAGAGACTGTATAGATACAATCCGAATACAAAAACAAAAAAAGAAGACGATTCAGTCAAACTGTTGAACAAAGAAATCTAAAAAAAAACACACACATTTTCTAAATGACAATTTTTTTGAAACAAAAAATAGATCCACTTCACTTCTCTTTACTTAAATTGACAATTAAAATGAATTATATTTGTTTGATACGCTGTTGTCAATAGAAATGTTGAGAAAAAACCCAATAGAAAAAACAAAAGAAATTCCATTTTCAATTGAAATTGGTTCAATTGAAAAATGGAAAAAAAAAGACTAATAACTAATATATGAATAATTCATATATTCATTTAAATGAATGAAAATAAAACAAAAGGACTTGTATTGGCACTACATATAGAATCTAGATATAAAAAAGTGTAAGAAATGAAAAAATAAATAAAAAGAAAACTTTCATAATGAAATTGAAATAAAGGCTTTTTCAATTCAATATAAAAACAGAATTCAACGGAAGCAATGATAAATCTAAAAAAGATATACAAATAGAGCAGGAAATACAAAAAGGGTAGTTATAAGTCTAACTTTGATCTTCTATTTTTGTATTTCCCAAATTTTTTCCTTAATTGAATTTCGCTTGATTAGGACGAAGTTCCACCCCCGACCTCTTCAAAATATCCTGAACAGTTCCTGTAGGTTGAGCACCTTTTTCGAGGAAATATAGAATAGCCGGAACATTTAAATAAGTTTGATTCCTTATGGGATCATAAAAACCCAATTTCCGAAGATCTTTTCCTTCTCTTCGGGATCGAACATCAATTGCAACGATTCGATAGACGGCTCATTGGGATAGATGTAGACGAGCAACACCCCCCCTAGAAACGTATAGGAAGTTTTCTCCTCGTACGGCTCGAGAAAAATGAAGGATTCGAGGTTTTGCCTATGTATGAAATTTCTAAATTAGAACAAAAAATCAATTAGACTTTGATTTAATTTTTTGCTTCTTCCTTCATAATCATAAAAATGAAAAATAAATCATTCCTACTCTCATAACTCAAATTGGATAATTATCAAATAAAAAGTTTTCGAAAATTTCATTTCTTGAGCGGTCTTTCCTCCCCTTATGCTTGTCTCGTTTAAAATCAAATGAATTTTGATTCTTCCGTCTGATCCAATGATTGAGACAATTAAAACGGCGTTTGCTTGTTCTGGGATCCTTTGATAGTTTGTTTTGAATCATTGGGTTTAGACATTACTTCGGTGTTTCTTAAGACTTTCCTTTCAAAATGGCAGCAACATACCTTTTTTTTATTTCTTTCTACCAAAGAATCCTACAGACGGTGGATTCCCGCATGATACACTTCGGATCGAAAAAGTTTGATCAAGTCTAATAACTTTTTGGAAACTTCCTCGAATTGGATTCTTTCTATATCGAAGATATGTTTACGAAGTTGTTCCAATTTATTGATTGGCATTAACCCTAGATCCCTGCCCCCCCAAAAAAAACTAACTACTCGAGCTTCATCATGAACTATTTCCATGAAAACCCAACAAGGGTTCTCGTGGAACAGAACAAATGATGTCGAGCCAAGAGCATCTTCATTCCTATATCAAATGGTGGATGTAACAATCCACAACGGATCGTGGCCTTCAAGTCGCACGTTGCTTTCTACCACATCGTTTCAAACGAAGTTTTACCATAACATTCCTATAATTTTAATTTGGAACCGGTATGGACTTGATTCAATTATGGAATCATGAATAGTCATAGGTTCTATTATTGGTTCGGTTGATGTGTAGACATCATGATCTATAAGTTTTCTCTATTTATATTTCTATATATAAATTCTATTTCTATATATAAAGAATTCTAGATAAATTAGTATTATAGATTAGATAGCTGGGGTAAAGATTTTTCTGAAGAAGTCTTAGCAAGATCCCTTCGGAAACATAATATCAATAATCTATATTCATATTTCAATATTTATTTGAAAAATATTGAATTTCAGAAATTGAAATTGTTTCATTTCATATTGTTTAACTCCGGAGTCATTACCCTTTCGACAATCTAATCTTGCTCTAAAGTAAATAAAATTGATAAATCACCACAGCGCTATATAGATTTATCATTTTTCATTAGAGCCAAACCTGAAATACTTCAAAAAAATATTCAAAGAAAACAAATCGGTTACTTGTTTGTTTGTTAATGAGATTTGGACAAAGACATCCTATTGAGCGAATTGAATTAGGACCAACCTCCTTAGGTTAGTTGGTTAGGATCCAAGAGACCCACAAAAAACAAAAAAAACAAATGAATTACAAATTACTATTACTAATCGAGGCCGCCTCTTTTATGGGATAGAAAAATGGGATGGGGAATAGAGATTCTTTCATATCTCGATTCCTCCTTTGTTCACTAAAAAAAAAGATTTGTCGAAGATCAAAATTCAAAACAAGAATCACACTCCATCTAACATTCAAATTGAAACAGAACTGAAAGATTCAATGAAAGTTAAAACCAAAATTTGAGTCTCATAGAATTCAATAAGAAAATAAGAAAATAAAAATAAAATGCTCTGGGACGGAAGGATTCGAACCTCCGAATGGCGGGACCAAAACCCGTTGCCTTACCACTTGGCTACGCCCCATTTCGATTTGTCCTCGACACTTATAAAAATTTAAGTAAGTATTGGTTGTTTGTCAACTCGATTTCAAATATCTATAGAATCGATTCTATTGTTACTAGGCTTTTGAGATGCGTAGTTTAATATGTGTAGATATTGAATTCAATTGAATTGATTGATCATTACATATTGATCATTACATAGAATTCAATTAAGATATTGTATGAAAGTATGATTTTTGCGATTCTCCTTGAGAATTTTTGATTATGGGGGTTCAAACAAAAAGAGCAAAAAGAGGAAGAAGTAGTTTTTGCCTACCGTACTTACTCCCCCTTTCCTTATATCAATAACTCAATCAAAAGGCAATTCTCTCCAAGAACAAAAAATGTCTGTTATGCTTAAGATCTTTAGTTTGATCTGTCTTAATTCTGCCCTTTATTCGAGTAGTTTTTTCTTCGGCAAATTGCCCGAAGCCTATGCTTTTTTGAATCCAATCGTAGATTTTATGCCAGTCATACCTGTGCTCTTTTTTCTCTTAGCTTTTGTTTGGCAAGCTGCTGTAAGTTTTCGATGAGATCCTTAATAATATCAAT